AAATAGTATTTTTGCTTATTTTGACGATCCCCAATACCGAAGAAACAGTTCAGGAATTACTAAATATGTGGCTATAGGGGTGCATTCAATTGTCAAAAAAGAGGATTTAGTTGAGTATCGAGGAGTCAAAGAATTTCAGCCAAAATACCAAACGAAAGTAGATCGCTTTTTTTTCATTCCCGAGGAAGTGTATATTTTACCCGAATCTTCTTCCCTAATGGTACGGAACAATAGTATCGTTGGAGTCGATACACAAATCACTTTAAATACAAAAAGTCGAGTAGGGGGGTTGATCCAAATAGAGAGAAAAAAAAAAAAAATGGAACTAAAAATCTTTTCTGGAGATATCCATTTTCCGAGGGCGACAGATAAGATATCCCGATACAGTGGTATCTTGATACCACCAGGAACGGTAAAAACAAATTCTAAGGAGTCAAAAAAGGTGAAAAATTGGATCTATGTCCAACGGATCACACCCACCAAGAAAAAGTCTTTTGTTTTGGTTCGACCAGTACTCATATATGAAAGAGGGGACGGTATAAATTTAGAAAGACTTTTTCCCCCGGATTTATTGCAGGAAAAAGAGAATCTGAAACTTCGAGTTGTCAATTATATTCTTTATGGAAATGGTAAACCAATTCAGGGAATTTCTAACACAAGTATTCAATTAGTTCGTACTTGTTTAGTGTTGAATTGGAACCAAGACAAAAAAAGTTCTTCTATTGAAGAGGCTCGTGTTTATTTTGTTGAAGTAAGTATAAATGGTCTGATTCGTGATTTCCTAAGAATCCACTTAGGGAAATCCCGCATTTCCGATATCAGCAGAAAAAGGAACGATCCATCAGGTTCGGGATTGATCTCTGATAATGGGCGAGATCGCACCAATATTAATCCATTTTATTCCATTTATTCCAAGACAAGGATTCCACAATCACTTAAACAAAATCAAGGAACTGTTAGTACGTTGTTGAATAGAAATATGGAATGTCAATCTTTGATAATTTTGTCATCATCTAATTGTTTTCGAATGGATCCATCCAACGGTGTAAAATATTATAATGTAATAAAAGAATCAACTAAAAGAGATCCTATAATTCCAATTAGGAATTTGTTGGGCCCTTTAGGAACAGCCCTTCAAATTGCGAATTTTTATTCATTTTACCATTTACTAACTCATAATCAGATCTCGGTAATTAAATATTTGAAACTTGACAATTTAAAATTAAAACAGACTTTAAAAGTACTTAAATATTATTTAATGGATGAGAACGGTAGAATTGTTAATCACGATTCGTGCAGCGTTTTGAATCCATTCAAATTGAATTGGTATTTTCTCCATCATAATTATCATCATAATTATTGTGAAGAAACATTCACAACAATTAACCTGGGACAGTTTATTTGTGAAAATGTATGTATGACAAAAAATGGACCACGCCTAAAATCAGGTCAAGTTATAATTGTTCACGCCGACTCTGTAATACTAAGATTGGCTAAGCCCTACTTGGCCACTCCAGGAGCAACTGTTCATGGCCATTATGGGGAAATCCTTTACGAAGGAGATACATTAGTTACATTTATATATGAAAAATCGAGATCTGGTGATATAACGCAGGGTCTTCCAAAAGTGGAACAAGTGTTAGAAGTGCGCTCAATTGATTCAATATCGATAAACCTAGAAAAGAGAGTGGAGAGTTGGAACGAGTGTATAACAAGAATTGTTGGAATTCCTTGGGGATTCTTGATTGGTGCTGAGCTAACTATAGTGCAAAGTCGTATTTCCTTGGTTAATAAGATCCAAAAGGTTTATCGATCCCAGGGGGTGCAGATCCATAATAGGCATATAGAAATTATTGTACGCCAAATAACATCAAAAATCTTGGTTTCAGAAGATGGAATGTCTAATGTTTTTTCACCCGGAGAACTAATTGGATTGTTGCGGGCGGAACGAGCGGTGCGCGCTTTGGAAGAAGCGATCTGTTACCGAACCATATTCTTGGGAATAACGAGAGCATCCCTGAGTACTCAAAGTTTCATATCCGAGGCGAGTTTTCAAGAAACTGCTCGCGTTTTAGCAAAAGCTGCTCTCCGCGGTCGTATCGATTGGTTGAAAGGCCTGAAAGAAAACGTCGTTCTAGGTGGTATGATACCCGTTGGTACCGGATTCAAAGGATTAGCGCACCGCTCAAGGCAACATAAGATCATTCCTTTCAAAACCAAAAAGAAGAATTTATTCGAGGGGGAAATGAGAGATATTTTGTTTCACCACAGAGAGTTATTTGATTCTTGCATTTCAAAAAATTTCTATAATATATCAGAACAATCATTTATAGGATTGAATGATTCCTAAGAGTGAATTCGTCCTTTTAACTGTCGGTGGTCCTGTGATTTCTTACATTTACATGTGATTTGTTAATAGTAATAAATAAAGATAATATAAAGATAATAAGGAATAGAAAGAAATTAATCGCTTGGATCGTGTATCAACATCCAATTACGGGAAAAGAAAAGGTTCCATCGGAACAATTATTTATTTCAGGGTATCTCGTTTCTCTTTTTTTTTCTTTGAAAAAAAAAAAGAGAGGAAGTGTGGAGAGAAATGATAAGAAGATATTGGAACATTAATTTGAAAGAGATGTTGGAAACAGGAGTTCATTTTGGTCATGCTACTAGAAAATGGAATCCGAAAATGGCACCTTATATCTCTGCAAAGCGTAAGGGTATTCATATTACAAATCTTACTAGAACTGCTCGTTTTTTATCAGAAGCGTGTGATTTGGTTTTTGATGCAGCAAGTAGGAGAAAACAATTCTTAATTGTTGGTACCAAAAAGAAAGCAGCTGATCCAGTAGCGCGGGCTGCAATAAGAGCTCGGTGCCATTATGTTAATAAAAAATGGCTAGGCGGCCTTTTAACGAATTGGTCCACTACAGAAATGAGACTTCAAAAGTTCAGGGACTTGAGAATGGAACAAAAAACAGGGGGAATCAACCGCCTTCCGAAAGGGGATGCGGCTCTATTAAAGAGACAGTTATTTCACTTGCAAACATATTTGGGCGGGATTCAATATATGACAGGGTTCCCCGATATTGTAATAATCGTTGATCAGCAAGAAGAATATATGGCTCTTCAAGAATGTATCACTTTGGGAATTCCAACAATTTGTTTAATTGATACAAACTGTGACCCGGATCTCACAGATATTTCGATTCCAGCGAATGATGACGCTATAGCTTCAATCCGATTAATTCTTAACAAATTAGTATTTGCAATTTGTGAGGGGCGTTCTAGCTATATACGAAATCCCTGATTAATAATAAGATAAATAAATTCTTTTTTGAATTCCATAGATTGACGGAATCCCTTACTATTCCTGAATCTCATAAAAGAGATAAAAAAAAAACTGGGGATATTATGTGATTCGTTGGTATCTAAAATATACAATTCAAGTGAGCAAGTCGAAAAAAGACGGTTGAATCAAAATAATTTCTTGTAAAGTTTTCTTTCTTTCAGAGGACAATATGAATGTTCTATCATATTCCATTAACACATTAAAAGGGTTATATGAAATATCCGGTGTGGAAGTAGGCCAGCATTTCTATTGGAAAATAGGCGGTTTCCAAGTCCATGCCCAAGTACTTATTACTTCTTGGGTTGTAATTGTTATCTTATTAGGTTCAGCCATTGTAACTGTTCGGAATCCACAAACCATTCCTACTGACGGTCAGAATTTCTTCGAATATATCCTTGAATTTATTCGAGATGTGAGCAAAACCCAGATTGGAGAGGAATATCGTCCATGGGTTCCCTTTATTGGAACTCTCTTTCTATTTATTTTTGTTTCTAATTGGTCAGGGGCGCTTTTACCTTGGAAAATCATAGAGTTACCTCATGGGGAGTTAGCCGCACCCACGAATGATATAAATACTACCGTTGCTTTAGCTTTACTTACGTCAATAGCATATTTTTATGCGGGCCTTAGCAAAAAAGGATTAGGTTATTTCGGTAAATACATACAACCAACTCCAATCCTTTTACCAATTAACATTTTAGAAGATTTCACAAAACCTTTATCACTTAGCTTTCGACTTTTTGGAAATATATTAGCGGATGAATTAGTAGTTGTTGTTCTTGTTTCTTTAGTACCTTCAGTGGTTCCTATACCTGTCATGTTCCTTGGATTATTTACAAGTGGTATTCAAGCTCTTATTTTTGCAACTTTAGCTGCGGCTTATATAGGTGAATCCATGGAGGGACACCATTGACTAAGTTTCGAAATAGTCTTTTTTAGCTTAGTGCAAGGTAATCTATGCCTTGCTCGAGATAATCTTCTTCGTGAACATAAATATACACATAAATAGACAAAAAAGTCGATAAGATCTAGAAGAATAGTAAAAAAGATTACGATAGAGCGATTCCCATTTCAGTCGGTTTTATTCAATTCAAAGATTGACCAAAAAAAAATATTAATAAAGAACAAATTACATGAACTTAGATCAACCAAAGACTTATATTTCTATGCAATGATTTAGACTAAGGAATTCGCCCATTTAGATTGATTGTATCCATGTGGGATAATGCTAAATTAAATAAAAGGAAGATAAGGGTTTACAAAAAATGAGATTCAGGAGAAAATGGTTTCGTTAGAAGAGTGGGATCAAACTAGGTATATGTAATATATATAATCGCTATAAGCCAACTTTCCTTTCTAGATGTTTCTAAAAATGTTTTTAAAATCCGACTGAATCCAAGATACAAATAGTTGGTTTACGTTATGGAAAAAAGACATGTATATGTAATAGTGGGCTAGTTATATATGAGCTAAAAGATATATCGAATCCGCCCTCCTATTACTGACAATTGGGGTAGGGATTCCAATAAAAGTCCTTCCATTTCATTTGTAACTGTGAATTAAATTCAATATTGAATAAAGAAATTCAATCAAGAAAAAGAACGAAGAGTTCGAATTCAAAGAATGGTTCGGAACAAAGAAAGAAATGAAAAAACAAAAAGTTGTATGAATTCTATGAATTCACAAAACCTCTGTGGATAGGAGCTATAAAATAGATATCGAAGTAGTTCTGATGATTCAATAATATTATTACTTCAATTGGGAGCTCTTAGTTGCCTTACTTTGACTGGATGAAAATCTTATCGATGGCATAATTAAGTCATAATTTATTGGTTGATTGTATCATTAACCATTTCTTTTTTTTGGTGCGAGGAACTTATCATGAATCCATTGATTTCTGCCGCTTCCGTTATTGCTGCTGGGTTGGCCGTTGGGCTTGCTTCTATTGGACCTGGGGTTGGTCAAGGTACTGCTGCGGGCCAAGCTGTAGAAGGTATCGCGAGACAACCCGAGGCAGAGGGAAAAATACGAGGTACTTTATTGCTTAGTCTGGCTTTTATGGAAGCTTTAACAATTTATGGACTGGTTGTAGCATTAGCACTTTTATTTGCGAATCCTTTTGTTTAATCCTATAAAAAATACGTATTTTTTTTTTTATTGTCTTGTACTTGCTGCTTGCTTTTTCGAATTCTATCAAGATTTTACTCCTACAATTATTTATTTCGTTTTATTTTTATTGGGACAATAACCCAACGGGAAGGACTGCTTTGGGGATGAGGAATTAGTATACTGATTCACTTTCTTCCTTCCCCTTTCTTAGTTAGTCCAATCCAAACTTTTTTAAGGAAGTGTTGTAACAAAAAAAAAAGGAGATATTTCGCAATTGACACGAGACCTGATACCCAATTCTAATAAGTATTGTTCTTAATTAGAAATTTACAATTAAAAAAAAAATAAATAGATAATTAGTATGTCTATAAGATTTATAAAAGAAGAGGAGATCATATGAAAAATATAACCGATTCTTTCGTTTCCTTGGGTCACTGGTCATCCGCCGGGAGTTTCGGGTTTAATACCGATATTTTAGCAACAAATCCAATAAATCTAAGTGTAGTCCTTGGTGTATTGATTTTTTTTGGAAAGGGAGTGTGTGCGAGTTGTTTATTTCAAGAATAGGCTGGATTGAACCAGCTTCACTTGTTTTTTTTCGTTTAAACTAGGAAATTTAACTAGAAAAGAAAAGGTGCATGATCCTGCGAATTACTCCTGAATAAATTAAGAAATCATCTTTAAGAACCATAGCATTTCGTGATTCGTTGGTAAATAGATTTTGATTCTCTATCAACCAATAACGTGGGACTATTAACATGGTTAAAGCTAAACTGTTTGAAGTCCAGACAGAGCAGGTTACTCTTTCTACTAGTATGTTAATACATACATAAAAGGATTCAAGATGAATAGTTGGAAATTGTTTTCGGTATAGAACACTCATGTCGAAAAAGGATTTGAACCTTTTTTTTTTTCGAAAAATGGGTATTTCACTCATTCCTATCCAATGCTGAATCGATAACCTACACATAAAGTAAAGTCTTTGGATTTGAAGAAAAAAAGAAACAACTTTACTGACAATTACTTGTTTGGTCAGAAGAGTCCTCCGAATATTCCGGTCTTGGATTAGTGATTAGTTTCGATATTTTTCTTTTGGAATCCGAATAATGAATCGAGAAAAGAGGATAGGCTCATTCCAGTCAAAAAAGAGATGGGAATTTCCCATAAGTAATTGAAATAATTGAGCGTGAGAGCCAAATGAATCGAAAGACTCATGTTTGGTTCGGGAAGGGATCATGGAAGTTTTGCAATGAATGGAAAGATAATCTACTTTCATTAAGTGATTTATTAGATAATCGAAAACAGAGAATTTTGAATACTATTCGAAATTCAGAAGAACTACGCGGAGGAGCCATTGAACAGTTGGAAAAAGCCCGGGCCCGCTTACGGAAAGTGGAAATAGAAGCGAATCAATTTCGAGTGAACGGATACTCTGAGATAGAACGAGAAAAATTGAATTTGATTAATTCAACTTATAAGACTTTGGAACAATTAGAAAATTACAAAAACGAAACCATTCATTTTGAACAACAAAGAGCGATTAATCAAGTTCGACAACGGGTTTTCCAACAAGCCTTACAAGGAGCTCTAGGAACTTTGAATAGTTGTTTGACCAATGAGTTACATTTACGTACCATTAGTGCCAATATTGGCATGTTTGGGGCGATGAAAGAAATAACTAATTAGACCTTCTACTGTAGGCATTATTTTTTTTTTTTTTTTTTTCAAAAAAAAAAATTAAGAAATACTCATGGTAACCATTCGAGCCGACGAGATTAGTAATATTATCCGTGAACGTATTGAGCAATATAATAGGGAAGTAAAGATTGTAAATACTGGGACCGTACTTCAAGTGGGCGACGGCATTGCTCGTATTTATGGTCTTGATGAAGTAATGGCAGGTGAATTGGTAGAATTTGAAGAGGGTACGATAGGCATTGCTCTTAATTTGGAATCAAATAATGTTGGTGTTGTATTAATGGGTGACGGCTTAATGATACAAGAGGGAAGTTCTGTAAAAGCAACAGGAAAAATTGCTC